TATATATATATATATAATTAATTAATGGTTCGTGAATGAACAATCCAAAATTCTATGGAATTGTGGAAGCACGACACGAAAGATTCTATTGACAATTCCAAAAAACTGCTCATACTATGAGCATAGTATGCTGTCGATCGGGCAGGTATGCCCCTATCGTCTAGTGGTTCAGGACATCTCTCTTTCAAGGAGGCAGCGGGGATTCGACTTCCCCTGGGGGTAGGGGGGTAGGGTACTACGGGGGGAAGTTGATCATGGATTATCAATAAGCCTAGAATTTATTTTTCCTGGGTCGATGCCCGAGCGGTTAATGGGGACGGACTGTAAATTCGTTGGCAATATGTCTACGCTGGTTCAAATCCAGCTCGGCCCAAGAATTCGCCGATCCATGAGGATAATATAACCAATATATCCCTATTTGTTTGTTCATTTGTTCCCACACGTTATCAATCGATGTGGCAATAATCGCAGGATTACTAGTAATCCGTCTCACTCTCACTATAGTTCAGTTCATGTCCATATGAAGAGAAGTATCTCAATCTCACTCGTGTTTCTGTTAAAACACGGCAATTCTAAATAGAAAATAGAAAGATATTCTAAGAATATGTATACTGTATAACTCATTTCCAGGGATTGTAGTTCAATCGGTCAGAGCACCGCCCTGTCAAGGCGGAAGCTGCGGGTTCGAGCCCCGTCAGTCCCGACCTAGAATCCGATGAATCCATCAATTCATTTCTCCATTTTCCATTTTCTGTGAAGGGGAGGGACAAGAGGCAGAATTTGATTCTAAGTGGTAGACCTTATTTCTTTCGTTTTTTGTTTCGCATTTCTCATCGGACAAATACGGTAATTTCAATTACGTCAACCGGTACCACTTGACGGGAGAGAGACGTATGTGGATTGAGCGGCGGTATCACCATATTCAGGATTCCAAGAGAGACTATACTGGTTTGGCTTTTTCAATTGCTCCTGATCAATCGAATGAAATAGAGTACCCATATGTTTTCCGGCAACACATACACAAACAAATTGTATTTGTTTATTGTATAATACATAATGAACTTCATTTTCATATAGTTATCTCGGCAGTGACAGAGTACTTTTCAGATGAAACCTACCCCCTTTTTTAACTCCGATTTTGTGTAACCTCAATTATGAATTAAAAACAATTTATCTATCTCATTTGCATTGTATACTTTATTTTATTTTTGATGTATGTGTATCAGTTCCAATCCAAGGAAGGAGGATACTAAAAAAGGATCAAACAAAGATCCACCTTTTTCGGAAGGAATGAGTCATTTTTTTCTTCGTATTTTACTTTTTACTTTACCCATTGAAAAAAGAACAAAATCAATAAAAAAAATAGTGAATTTATTGGACTATTAGATCTTTTTTTATATCGGGACCAATCTTTATTGCACTTCTATGTCTTCCAAGAAGATTAGATCATCACAAAAATTTCGCTTAGCATTTATTTTTCCATTTCATTCCTAATCTACTGTTTGGGTATGTGACCAATGTAAGACCGGTCAGATAATACCTCATTAGATTATTGTATAAGGAAAATGGTAGGTTATAGAAAAGAAAGGGTGGAAATGATAAATTCCACGGGATTACTGATCCAATCAAGAATCCCATTTTGGATTCAATATGGATAAAAGATCTTCCTATGTTATACTATTCAATTCTCGACAATGAATCCAATTTAATAGATTAGATATTGTTATTCATGATATTGATCCCATTCAATATCATTAGGATGCACTTCATTCCATGGAATTTTCATAAGAAAGACTTATTCTCTCTATGGGATTAGATCCCGAGTTATTGCGAAGCAAAAAAACGATGAGATTATGGAAGTCAATATTCTTGCTTTTATTGCTACTGCGTTGTTCATTCTAGTTCCTACTGCTTTTTTACTTATCATCTACGTAAAAACAGTCAGTCAAAATGATTAATTTGAATGAAGTTTGACTTATTAGTTTAGTTCTTATCAATGATTGAAGAAATGAAAGGGATTGCAATCCCAAGTCTTAAATGAAATGCGTGGATTGGAGTCAGCAGTATATGGGATGAGATAGTATGGTAGAAAGAACTATATGAACCTTTCTACCATGTTATCTATTCTTATAGAAGGTTGTATAAAGTAGAAAGTTGTATAAAGATACGTGCTCGATATGGATTAATCTATAGATTAACATATGATCTGTTTAGATGTAAATAGTACTCCAATTCTATTTCTTCGATATATCCATTTCGATAGATTCCGATCGACCCTGAAATAATCGAGGGTCAATTCTTCTAATTCCTAGGTTTCTGATTATCTTCAATATGGATCCCGAGACCCATCGAAAGAATCAATGGGTAAAGAATAGTATGGCATACATTATAGAAAAGGAAAAAGGAAATAACCAAGTGATTTTTTTTTTTTTTTAGCACTCCAAAGAAGTAATTGATTCAGCCGTTAACGGATGATCCAAGGGGTTCCTTCAATAGTAACTTCTTCGGATTTGGAAAAGGAGTAGTGGACCCCACCGATTTTTCATGCTCGAACCATGACATGAGGTAAGTTGATAAAGCATAAATAAGATTCCTAGGAATCTAAAAAAAGGTAAGTGCCTGCCAATGTCAGCAAGATTTTCTTATATTCTGCGTAGTACTTATTTTCTTTGGACAACCACTATATCTATGTCTCTTCCATTGGAAAATACGTCTCCACATAATAGCAGAACGGCTTCCCCTTTCCTTTGAACAGTAAGGGGGGAAACAAATAAAAAAGGGGAGATTGGTTGCTCCTCATTGTAATATCCATAATTCTGGTAAGAGTTGGTTTATCGAAATAGAATATTTACGAAGAATTCGGTTGGAAATTATTTCCATTTCCTATCATGTGTATTTCAGTTTGGAAATACGAAGATGGGAATCAAATCATTGAAATCTTTGTTTGATTGAAAGGTTCTTATTCATATATTACTGGATTCTGGTAGAATTTTGGAAATGAAGATTTTTTTTTTTTTTTTATTTTTAGCTTCGCAGAAAACGATCTATTAAACAATTGATACAATTCGATTACTCAATTCAATTAGTAGTACCCCTAGAGTCCACTTCTTCCCCATACTACAAGTGAAAGGGAAAATGTAAAGACTACCATTAAAGCAGCCCAAGCGAGACTTACTATATCCATGTGAATTATGTCCCCTATCTCTATGAATATGAAAAAAAAAAAAACGATTCCATTATTGATCATTAATAATAGTGGAATCAACGGTGCAGAGTCAAAATGGGATTCTGACCCAGTGCTATTGATAAACAAATTCAATGAATACACTCGTAACAAGTTCCTATCTAATTTCTGGTCGAATCGGGAAGTATTAATCACAAGCAAGATACACAGTTATCCCCTTGAAACTTTCAAGAGAATCTTATTAATGGAACATGTAGGAATAGTAAGACCTATTCTTTCTTACCTTTCATAATAAAAAGGAAAAAATAGATACTATCAAGATAGAATCTATCACATATCTCTATCTCACATCTAAGCCTTACCCTTTCTCTTTCTGTGAAACAATAGGGAGACACACACCCTATTACATTCTTGGAGGGGTTACAAAAAAGAAAGAATTCTTTCTTTTTCAACTTTATTATATAAGAGCCAATCACCCATCCAATATTGATTGAACGCCCCTGGGGGCTCAGAGACTCTCGTGAGTCTGGATACAAAGCATTTTCAGTCCTTTCTACAACTCCTAATTGGATTCCCCTTCAGTCTATCCAATCGAATCCAAGCCTCAGTCAGTAGGCACTATAACTATACTAGTAGGGTAGGTAATTAGGAATTATTGATAGTCCTTCTTTACTATAAAAAGTCCTTCCTTGGCTTGGATCCAGGGAGCAAGAATTTACAGTCATTTAGGAACTTTCCTTTGGATCCTCGGATTTCCAGTCCCCGACTTTCGTAGTTCTTAATCTCACAATAGAATTGTATGGTTGATTCGATTGAAAAATCAAATCAATCGTAAGATTCTATCAGTAATAAGTAATAAGTGAGGTTTCTTTTCTTTATTCATATTGGTGCCGGTCCGGTTTAGACCACACCCAGATTTTGTAAGAAATAATGGAATTTAGAGAATCCCCCACCCTGGATTCTTAAATCCAAGTATCCATAGCCCTAGTCTTTAATCTATGCTTCCGCTGGGTAAGAATTTGGCGAGTTCTATTAGGAGGATAGGGGATTCCAAGTCTTTTGTTGATCAGGCGACACCCGGATTTGAACTGGGGAGAAAGGGATTTGCAGTCCCCCGCCTTACCACTCGGCCATGCCGCCAAAACGATACAAAATCGATATAGAAAATCAATATTCTTTTGGATTACTGAATCCTTTCTTTTTTTTTTTATTTTATTTGTTATTTGATTTGGGTTTTGAATACTGTTTTCTATATTTTATACCTTTCCAAAAGAAAAAGAAATCCCTCCTTTTTTGAGAGGATCCGGTTGTTCTCTTCGATTAATTGTATCGTATTTCAAAACACACAACGCCTAAAAACTTCTCTTCTCTCCTCTATTTCAATAGAAAAAAGAAAATAGATTTCCAGTTACAGAATCAAAAATGAAGGTCAAAGGCAAAGCAGAACCATTAACTATTGATTGTGAATTCATGAACGTTCTTGGATTTTTTGATCTCCTTAATCTTAATGGCCTAAGATAAGAAAACCCAATTGATACAAGACTAATCAGTATGAATGATTTTCAATAATAAATCCTTTTCCATTTCCATTATAATAACAATTGTGTGTATATGTAAACCCCAGAACCGAAATTGTTACACAGATACCTAGTCAGGTATCTTATTCTACATATCCCTATGGGATAGGGAATCGTCGTCCTTGAATTTTTCATTGACTAGATTGAATCGAAAATCGAAATTTGGATATTGTATATGGCATGACCCATGTTGCTTCAGGGGGAAACTGCGACAAAAGATGGGATATGCGGATAGCTAG